GTTAGTATAGCTTATTGAGTAAAGCAAGACACTGAAAATGCCTAGATGAGTCGTCAGACTCCATAAACACAAAGGTTTGGTCCTAGCCTTTCCACTAGTTGTTAAAAAGATTACACATGCAAGTCTTAGCACCCCGGTGAAAATGCCCTCTAAATCACCAGTGATCAAAAGGAGCAGGTATCAAACACACTAAAATGTGGCTCATAATACCTTCTTTAACCACAACCCCACAGGATACAGCAGTGATAAAAATTAAGCCATGAACGAAAGTTAGACTAAGCTATATTAAACAGGGTTGGTAAATTTTGCGCCAGCCATGGTGGTCATATGATTAACCCAAATTAATAGACTTAGGGTGTAAAGTGTGTTAAAGAGAACCCTGCACTAAAGTTAAATCTTAACTAGGTTGTAAAAAGCTACAATTAATATAAAAATAAGTCACAAAAATGACTTTAATTCCTCCTGTTACACTATAGGTAAGGCCCAAACTGGGATTAGATACCCCACTATGGGTGCTTTATATCTCTCTAGAGGAGCCTGTTCTGTAATCAATAAACCCCAATATACCTCAGTACCCCTTGCCAATTCAGTCTATATATTGCCATCTTCAGCAAACCCTACAAAGAAAGAAAAGTAATAACAACTATCATATATCAAAAAGTTAGGTCAAGGTGTAACTCATGAGGTAGGAAGAAATGGGCTACATTTTCTACATAAAAACACAATTCCCTATGAAAATTCTTATGAAACTGAGAACTAAAGGAGGATTTAGTAGTAAATTAAGAATAGAGAGCTTAACTGAATTGGGCCATGAAGAAAGCACACACTACCCGTCACTCTCAAGTGACATWAACCTAAAGACAACTTATTCAAATAACAAAAACACAAGAGGAGATAAGTCATACCAAGGTAAGCATACTGGAAAGTATGCACGGATAAACCAAGATGTAGCTTAAAGCATCTGGCTTACACCCAGAAGATTTCACATCAAATGATCATCTTGAACCAAAGCTAGCCAAAACAACCAAAAACTCAACTAACATGAAACAACCAAAACATTTAATAAATTCTTACAAGTATAGGATAGAGAAATTTAAATTGGTGCTATAAAGAAAGTAGTGTAAGGGAACAATGAAAGAAAAATTAAAAATACTAAACAGCAAACATTACCCCTTTGTACATTTTGCTTAATTAACTAGAATAACCTAACAAAGTGAAGTTAAGCTAGTCCTCCCCAAACCAGACAAGCTACCTATAAACAACCTGTGTAGAATAAACTCATCTATGTTGCAAAATAAATGAGAAGATTTGTAGGTAGAGGTGAAAAGTCTAAGGAGCCTGGTGATAGCTGGTACCCAGAAGAGAATCTTAGTTCAACTTTAAACTTCCCTAAAAACCTAAAAATTCTAATATAAATTTAAAATGTATCTAAAAAGTTACAGCTTTTTAGAAAAAAATACAACCTTGTTTAGAGAATAAGTATAAACACAACCATAATTGGCCTAAAGGCAGCCATCAATTAAGAAAGCGTTAAAATCATCTTAATACCAAAATATGCAACCAACTCCTAATTTAACACTGGGTTAATCTATTTAACAATAGAAGCAACAATGCTAATATGTGTCCTTGCATAAACTTATATCAGAGCAGATAACACAGTTAACAATAAGATAAAATAATCCAGCTATAAACTAATTATCAAACTAATTGTTGACCCAACACAGGCACACAACTAAGGAAACATTAAAAGAAGTAAAAGGAACTCAAACACAAACCCCGCCTGTATACCAAAAACATCACCTCTAGCATTTCTAGTATAGAGGTACAGCCTGCCCAGTGACGTTTGTTAAACGGCCGCAGTATCCTGATATAAATGGCTGTGGTATCCTGATCATGCAAAGGTAGCATAATCATTTGTTCTCTAAATAGGGACTTGTATGAATGGTCACATGAGGGTTTTGCTGTCTCTTACTTCCAATCCATGAAACTGACCTTCCTGTGAAGAGGCGGGAATATAATAATAAGATGAAAAACCCTAGGGACCTTTAATTAACCAGTCCAAAGAAATCAACTCAATTCAACCAACAGGGACAATACATGGACTGACAATTTAAGTTGGGGTGACCTCGGAGAATAAACAAGCTCTGAGGGTCTGAAATCTAGACCAAATAGTCAAAAGTATTACATCACTTATTGATCCCAAAACTTGATCAGTGGAACAAGTTACCCTAGGAATAACAGCACAATACTATTTTAGAGTTCATATTGACAATAGGGTTTACAACCTCGATGTTAGATCAGGACATTCCGATGGTGCAGCAGCTATCAAAGGTTCGTTTGTTCAACGATTAAAGTCCTACGTGATCTGAGTTCAGACCGGAGCAATCCAGGTCGGTTTCTATCTATTAAATAATTTCTCCCAGTACGAAAGGACAAGAGAAATAGGGCCTACTTTATCAAAGCGCCTTTAACCAAATAGATGATATAGTCTTAATCTAGACAGTTTATCTAACTAACTGCCCAAGAGCCCGGGCTTGTTAGGGTGGCAGAGCCCGGTAACTGCATAAAACTTAAACTTTTATCATCAGAGGTTCAATTCCTCTCCCTAACAACATGTTTATAATTAATACCCTCTCATTAATTATCCCCATTCTTCTCGCCGTAGCCTTTCTGACTCTAGTTGAACGCAAAGTACTAGGCTACATACAACTCCGCAAGGGGCCAAACGTCGTAGGACCATACGGCCTACTTCAACCCATTGCAGACGCTGTGAAACTCTTCACTAAAGAACCTCTCCGACCCCTTACATCCTCTATATTTATGTTCATCATAGCACCTATCCTAGCTCTTACACTAGCCCTAACCATATGGATCCCACTACCTATACCATATCCACTCATCAACATAAACTTAGGAGTACTATTCATACTAGCAATATCCAGCCTAGCTGTCTACTCCATCCTATGATCAGGATGGGCCTCAAATTCAAAATACGCCCTAATCGGAGCCCTACGAGCTGTAGCCCAGACAATCTCATATGAAGTCACACTAGCTATTATTCTCTTATCAGTCCTATTAATAAACGGATCCTTTACACTAGCCACACTAATTACCACTCAAGAATATATCTGACTTATCATCCCTGCATGACCCCTGGCTATAATATGATTCATCTCCACATTAGCAGAAACCAACCGAGCCCCATTCGACCTCACAGAGGGAGAATCAGAACTCGTTTCTGGATTCAACGTAGAATACGCAGCAGGCCCCTTCGCCCTGTTCTTTCTAGCAGAATATGCTAACATCATTATAATAAACATACTTACAACAATACTATTTTTTGGAGCATTCCACAACCCCTACATGCCAGAACTACACACCATTAACTTCACAGTAAAAACCCTGCTACTAACAACCACCTTTCTATGAATCCGAGCATCCTATCCACGATTCCGATACGACCAATTAATGCACCTTCTATGAAAGAGCTTCCTACCCCTCACCCTCGCCCTGTGCATATGACATGTCTCCCTACCCATTATCACAGCAAGTATCCCGCCTCAAACATAAGAAATATGTCTGATAAAAGAGTTACTTTGATAGAGTAAAACATAGAGGTTTAAACCCTCTTATTTCTAGAACTCTAGGGATCGAACCTAGTCTTAAGAATCCAAAAATCTTCGTGCTACCATCATTACACCATATCCTAAAGTAAGGTCAGCTAAATAAGCTATCGGGCCCATACCCCGAAAATGTTGGTTTATACCCTTCCCATACTAATTAAACCCCCCATCTTTATCATCATTATATTAACCGTCATTTCTGGGACCATAATCGTATTAACAACTTCCCACTGACTTATGATCTGAATTGGCCTTGAAATAAACCTACTGGCCATCATTCCCATCCTCATAAAAAAATATAATCCACGGGCCACAGAAGCAGCCACAAAATATTTCCTAACACAAGCAACTGCCTCAATACTCCTAATAATAGGAATTATCATCAACTTACTACACTCAGGACAGTGAGTCATATCAAAAAATCTCAACCCCATAGCATCTACCATAATAACAACTGCCTTAGCAATAAAACTAGGACTAGCCCCGTTCCACTTCTGAGTGCCCGAAGTCACACAAGGAATCTCCATATCCTCAGGTCTGATCCTACTCACATGACAAAAAATCGCACCCCTATCAATCCTTTACCAAATCTCACCCACCATCAACCCCAACCTACTCATAACAATAGCCACCATATCAGTTGCAATCGGAGGCTGAGGGGGACTCAATCAAACTCAATTACGAAAAATCATAGCATACTCCTCAATCGCCCATATAGGTTGAATAACAGCTATTATAATATACAGCCCCACGATGATAATCCTAAACCTAATAATCTACATCATCATAACACTAACCACCTTCATACTATTTATACACAACTCCACTACAACAATATCATCTCTATCACAAACATGAAATAAAACACCCCTAGTCACCCTACTTATCCTAACACTAATAATATCCTTAAGCGGCCTTCCTCCACTCTCCGGCTTCATCCCAAAATGAATAATTATCCAAGAACTGACCAAAAACGAAATAATTATAATACCCACACTACTAGCCATAATAGCACTACTTAATCTATACTTCTACATACGACTTACATACACCACCACACTAACTATATTCCCCTCAAACAACAACATAAAAATAAAATGGCGATTCGAACATACAAAAAAAACAACCTTCTTGCCCCCTCTCATTGTAATCTCTACCATACTACTACCACTTACACCAATACTATCCGTCCTGGATTAGAAGTTTAGGTTAAACTAGACCAAGAGCCTTCAAAGCTCTAAGCAAGTCCCACAGACTTAACTTCTGCACACCAATAACCACTAAGGACTGCAAGAGTCTATCTCACATCAATTGACTGCAAATCAAACACTTTAATTAAGCTAAGCCCTTACTAGATTGGTGGGCCCCAACCCCACGAAATTTTAGTTAACAGCTAAATACCCTAATCAACTGGCTTCAATCTACTTCTCCCGCCGTCTAGAAAAAAAAGGCGGGAGAAGCCCCGGCAGCGTCAAGCTGCTTCTTTGAATTTGCAATTCAATATGACATTCACCGCAGGACTTGGTAAAAAGAGGGCTAAAACCTCTGTCTTTAGATTTACAGTCTAATGCTTGCTCGGCCATTTTACCTATGTTCATAAACCGCTGACTATTTTCAACTAACCACAAAGACATTGGAACTCTTTACCTTTTATTTGGCGCCTGGGCCGGTATAGTGGGGACTGCTCTTAGTCTTTTAATTCGAGCTGAACTGGGTCAACCTGGCACGCTACTGGGGGACGATCAAATTTATAACGTGGTCGTCACTGCTCATGCCTTCGTAATAATCTTTTTTATAGTGATACCTATTATAATTGGAGGGTTTGGAAACTGACTGGTCCCATTAATAATCGGGGCCCCCGACATAGCATTCCCTCGAATGAACAACATAAGTTTCTGACTCCTCCCTCCGTCTTTCCTACTTTTGCTCGCATCGTCTATGGTAGAGGCCGGAGCAGGAACTGGGTGGACAGTGTATCCGCCCTTAGCCGGCAACCTGGCCCATGCAGGAGCATCCGTAGATTTAACTATCTTTTCACTACACCTAGCGGGCGTTTCCTCAATCCTAGGCGCTATTAATTTTATCACTACCATTATTAATATAAAACCTCCTGCCATATCTCAATATCAAACACCATTATTTGTCTGGTCAGTCTTAATCACTGCTGTGTTACTACTTCTATCACTACCAGTTTTAGCAGCAGGTATTACTATGCTACTGACAGATCGAAATTTAAATACTACATTTTTCGACCCTGCTGGGGGAGGGGACCCCATCCTATATCAGCACTTATTCTGATTTTTCGGTCATCCAGAGGTATACATTTTAATTTTACCCGGGTTTGGAATGATTTCACATATTGTTACTTACTACTCCGGTAAAAAAGAACCCTTTGGCTATATGGGAATGGTTTGAGCTATAATGTCAATTGGCTTTCTAGGCTTTATCGTATGAGCTCACCATATGTTTACTGTAGGAATAGACGTGGATACACGAGCATACTTTACATCAGCTACAATAATCATTGCTATCCCCACTGGAGTGAAAGTATTTAGCTGACTGGCCACTCTCCACGGAGGCAATATCAAATGATCTCCTGCCATACTGTGAGCTCTGGGCTTTATTTTCCTGTTTACCGTGGGGGGCTTAACAGGAATCGTACTGGCGAATTCCTCACTGGATATTGTTCTTCACGACACGTATTATGTAGTAGCTCACTTCCACTACGTCTTGTCAATAGGAGCAGTATTTGCTATTATAGGAGGCTTCGTCCATTGATTCCCCTTATTCTCAGGGTATACTCTCGATAGTACTTGGGCAAAAGTCCATTTTACGATTATATTCGTAGGTGTCAACATAACGTTTTTCCCTCAGCACTTCCTGGGCCTATCCGGAATGCCCCGACGTTATTCCGACTACCCAGACGCATATACAACTTGAAACACAATCTCCTCAATGGGCTCCTTCATTTCACTAACAGCAGTTATACTAATAGTCTTCATAGTGTGGGAGGCTTTTGCATCAAAGCGAGAAGTGGCCATAGTGGAATTAACCTCAACCAACCTCGAATGACTACACGGATGTCCCCCTCCCTATCACACATTTGAAGAGCCAACCTATGTGTTGTTAAAATAAGAGAGGAAGGAATCGAACCTTCTTAGACTGGTTTCAAGCCAATGCCATAACCATTATGTCTCTCTTAATCAAGAAGTATTAGTAAAATAATTACATAACTTTGTCAAAGTTAAATTATAGGTCTAAGCCCTATATGCTTCCATGGCATACCCCTTCCAACTAGGCTTTCAAGATGCTACGTCTCCCATTATAGAGGAACTCTTACACTTCCACGATCACACATTAATAATTGTATTCCTAATTAGCTCCCTAGTCCTCTATATCATCTCACTAATACTAACTACCAAACTGACACATACAAGCACAATAGACGCTCAAGAAGTAGAAACTATCTGAACCATTTTACCAGCTATCATTTTAATTCTCATTGCCTTGCCCTCCTTGCGAATTCTCTATATAATGGATGAGATCAACAACCCCTCCCTTACCGTAAAAACCATGGGACATCAATGATATTGAAGCTACGAGTACACCGATTATGAAGATCTAAACTTTGACTCCTACATAGTTCCCACTCAAGAACTAAAACCCGGTGAACTTCGGCTACTAGAAGTCGATAATCGAGTGGTATTACCAATAGAAATGACTATCCGCATATTAATCTCATCAGAAGACGTACTGCACTCATGAGCCATCCCATCCTTGGGCCTAAAAACCGATGCTATTCCAGGCCGGTTAAACCAAACAACTCTAATGGGCACACGACCTGGATTATATTATGGCCAGTGCTCAGAAATCTGCGGCTCAAACCATAGCTTTATACCCATCGTTCTTGAATTAGTTCCCCTGTCGTATTTTGAGAAATGATCTATATCTATACTATAAATTCATTAAGAAGCTAAATTAGCATTAACCTTTTAAGTTAAAGATTGGAAGCCCAGACCTTCCCTTAATGACATGCCACAGCTAGATACATCCACTTGATTTACTACCATTGTATCTATAATCATAACACTATTTATCGTATTTCAACTAAAAATCTCAAAACACCTGTATCTATCAAATCCAGAACTTAAGCCTATAGCTACACTAAAACAGCCTAGTCCTTGAGAAAAAAAATGAACGAAAATCTATTCGCCTCTTTCACTACCCCAACAATAATAGGATTGCCTATTGTTGTATTAATTATTATATTTCCTAGCATTCTGTTTCCCTCACCTAACCGACTGGCTGGCAACCGTCTAGTTTCACTACAACAGTGGCTAGTACAACTAACATCAAAACAAATATTGGCCATCCACAACCACAAAGGACAAACCTGAGCCCTGATGCTTATATCCCTTATTCTATTTATTGGGTCAACAAACCTGCTGGGTTTATTACCTCACTCATTTACTCCAACTACCCAATTATCAATAAACTTAGGAATAGCTATTCCCCTGTGAGCTGGCACCGTAATTACCGGGTTTCGCCACAAAACTAAAGCATCCCTGGCTCACTTTCTACCACAAGGAACACCAGGCCCTCTAATCCCCATGCTTGTAATTATTGAAACCATCAGTCTCTTTATTCAACCCGTAGCCCTGGCCGTACGACTCACAGCTAACATCACTGCGGGTCACTTATTAATACACCTGATCGGAGGAGCTGCCTTAGCCTTAATAAACATTAGCATCCCCGTCGCCCTAATCACCTTTATTATTCTTATCCTACTGACAATCCTCGAGTTTGCTGTGGCTCTAATTCAAGCCTACGTCTTTACCCTACTTGTGAGCCTGTACCTACACGACAATACCTAATGACCCACCAAACCCACGCATACCATATGGTTAATCCCAGCCCATGGCCACTTACAGGGGCTCTTTCAGCCTTGCTAATAACCTCAGGCCTAGCTATATGATTTCACTACAACTCAATACTACTACTAGCCTTAGGAATAACTACCAACCTACTGACCATATATCAATGATGACGGGACATTATCCGAGAAAGCACATTCCAAGGTCACCACACACCCATCGTCCAAAAAGGCCTCCGATACGGGATAATTCTTTTTATTGTCTCAGAAGTATTTTTCTTTGCAGGTTTCTTCTGGGCCTTCTACCACTCAAGCTTAGCTCCAACCCCCGAATTAGGGGGGTGTTGACCTCCGACAGGTATTACTCCCCTAAACCCCCTGGAAGTCCCACTACTTAACACTTCCGTACTTTTAGCCTCCGGAGTGTCAATCACCTGGGCTCACCATAGTCTAATAGAAGGGAATCGAAAACACATACTCCAAGCGCTATTAATTACAATTTCCTTAGGAGTTTATTTTACCCTCCTCCAGGCCTCCGAATATTATGAAACATCATTTACAATCTCAGACGGGGTTTATGGGTCCACCTTCTTCATAGCCACAGGATTCCATGGACTACATGTAATTATTGGCTCTACTTTTCTGGTTGTGTGCTTCTTGCGCCAACTAAAATACCACTTCACATCAAGCCACCATTTTGGATTTGAAGCTGCTGCTTGATATTGACATTTTGTAGACGTAGTTTGACTATTCCTATACGTTTCTATCTATTGATGAGGATCCTATTCCTTTAGTATTAATAAGTACAGTTGACTTCCAATCAACCAGTTTCGGTGTAGCCCGGAAAGGAATAATAAACGTAATGCTCGTCCTACTCACCAACACACTTTTATCCACACTACTTGTACTCATCGCATTTTGATTACCCCAATCATATATCTACGCAGAAAAAGTGAGCCCCTATGAATGTGGATTTGACCCTATAGGATCCGCTCGTCTACCTTTCTCTATAAAATTTTTCTTAGTGGCTATCACATTCCTGCTGTTTGACCTAGAAATTGCACTACTACTACCCCTTCCTTGAGCCTCACAAACAAACAAACTACCAACTATACTTACCACGGCTCTTCTACTAATCTCCCTGCTGGCCGCAAGCCTAGCTTATGAATGAACCCAAAAAGGACTAGAATGAACTGAATATGATAATTAGTTTAAACCAAAACAAATGATTTCGACTCATTAGATTGTAGCTTGCCCTATAATTATCAAATGTCCATAGTCTATATTAACATCTTTTTGGCCTTCACTATATCACTTATAGGACTATTAATGTACCGATCTCACCTAATATCCTCCCTCCTATGTTTAGAAGGCATAATATTATCCTTATTCATCATAATAACTGTGGTAATCCTAAATAATCACTTCACACTAGCCAGCATAACTCCCATTATCTTGCTAGTGTTTGCAGCCTGCGAGGCAGCACTGGGCCTATCTCTACTAGTAATAGTATCAAATACATATGGCACTGACTACGTACAGAACCTAAATCTCCTACAATGCTAAAAATTATTATTCCCACTGCCATACTCATACCAATGACATGACTATCAAAGCCCAACATAATCTGAATCAACTCAACTATTTACAGCCTTCTAATCAGCCTTATCAGCCTATCCTATTTAAACCAACTAGGCGACAATAGCTTAAACTTCTCGCTACTATTCTTTTCAGACGCACTTTCTGCACCTCTACTAGTACTAACAACATGACTCCTACCTCTAATACTTATAGCTAGCCAGTCACACCTATCAAAAGAGACCCTGACTCGAAAAAAACTATATATCACAATACTTACTACCTTGCAGCTCCTCTTAATTATAACATTTACCGCCACAGAATTAATTATATTTTACATCCTGTTTGAAGCCACACTAATCCCCACTCTCATTATCATCACCCGATGGGGCAATCAGACGGAACGACTAAACGCTGGCTTATACTTTCTATTCTATACCCTGGTAGGTTCTCTACCCCTCCTAATCGCATTACTATATATCCAAAACACAACAGGGACCCTAAATTTCCTGATCATCCAATACTGGGCCGAGCCAATCTCGACCACCTGATCTAATATTTTCCTCTGACTAGCATGTATAATAGCATTTATAGTAAAAATACCCCTATATGGCCTCCACCTGTGACTACCAAAAGCCCATGTTGAAGCTCCTATTGCCGGCTCAATAGTACTTGCCGCCGTGTTATTAAAACTAGGAGGATATGGGATAATGCGCATTACAATCCTACTTAATCCCACAACAAACCAAATAGCATACCCCTTTATAATGCTATCCCTATGAGGAATAGTTATAACAAGTTCCATCTGCTTACGCCAGACAGACCTAAAATCCTTAATCGCATACTCATCTGTAAGCCACATAGCCCTGGTAATCGTAGCAGTACTAATTCAAACACCCTGAAGTTATATAGGAGCCACAGCCCTCATAATTGCCCACGGACTAACCTCATCAGTATTATTCTGCCTTGCAAACTCAAACTATGAGCGAATCCATAGCCGGACAATGATTTTAGCACGAGGCCTACAAACTATTCTCCCCTTAATGGCTGCCTGATGGTTACTAGCTAGCCTTGCAAACTTAGCCCTGCCTCCTACTATTAACCTAATCGGAGAGCTATTTGTAGTAGTGGCCTCTTTCTCATGATCCAACACAACCATCATCCTTATAGGTACAAATATTATTATCACAGCCCTATATACCCTCTACATGCTTATCACAACCCAACGAGGCAAATATACACACCATATCAAAAACATCAACCCATCATTTACACGAGAGAATGCTCTAATGACCCTTCACCTGCTCCCACTTCTTCTCCTATCGCTCAACCCTAAAATTGTACTAGGTCCCATTTACTGTAAATATAGTTTAATAAAAACATTAGATTGTGAATCTAATAACAGAAGTGCAAACCTTCTTATCTACCGAAAAAGTATGCAAGAACTGCTAATTCATGCCTCCACGTATAAAAACGTGGCTTTTTCAACTTTTATAGGATAGAAGTAATCCATTGGTCTTAGGAACCAAAAAATTGGTGCAACTCCAAATAAAAGTAATAAACCTATTTATCTCTTCCATACTTACTGCAATATTCATTCTACTCCTACCTATTATCACATCCAACACTCAACTATATAAAAACAATCTATACCCCCACTATGTAAAAACTACAATCTTATATGCTTTTACCATCAGTATAGTTCCAACTATAATATTTATTTCCTCTGGACAAGAAACAATTATCTCAAACTGACACTGACTATCAATCCAAACCCTCAAATTGTCACTAAGCTTTAAACTAGACTATTTCTCAATCATCTTTATCCCTGTAGCACTTTTTGTCACATGATCCATCATAGAGTTCTCAATATGATACATGCACACAGACCCCTATATCAATCGATTCTTTAAATACCTCCTCATATTTCTAATTACCATGATAGTTCTAGTAACAGCCAACAACCTGTTCCAACTGTTTATTGGTTGGGAAGGAGTCGGGATCATATCCTTCCTGCTTATCGGATGATGGTACGGCCGAACAGACGCAAATACTGCTGCCCTACAAGCAATTCTCTATAACCGCATTGGAGACGTAGGTTTTATCACGGCCATAGCATGGTTTCTCACTAACCTAAATGCATGAGACTTCCAACAAATCTTTATCACTCAACATGAAAACCTAAATATCCCGTTGCTAGGACTTCTCCTTGCAGCCACAGGCAAGTCCGCCCAATTTGGCCTACACCCATGACTGCCGTCGGCCATAGAAGGTCCGACCCCCGTCTCCGCCCTACTCCATTCAAGTACAATAGTTGTAGCCGGGGTTTTCTTATTAATCCGCTTCCACCCACTCACAGAACAAAATAAAACCATACAAACCCTTACCCTATGCCTGGGAGCCATCACAACCCTATTCACAGCTATCTGTGCCCTCACACAAAACGACATCAAAAAAATCGTTGCCTTCTCAACCTCAAGCCAACTAGGCCTAATAATCGTTACTATCGGAATCAACCAACCTTACCTTGCGTTTCTACATATCTGTACCCACGCATTCTTCAAAGCCATACTATTCATATGCTCTGGATCAATCATCCACAGCTTAAACGATGAACAAGATATTCGAAAAATAGGCGGACTATATAAACCAATACCCTTCACCACCACCTCCCTCATCATTGGAAGCCTCGCACTAACAGGCATGCCCTTCTTAACAGGCTTTTACTCCAAAGACCTAATCATCGAGACAGCCAACACGTCGTATACCAACGCCTGAGCCCTATTGGTTACTCTCATCGCCACATCCCTTACAGCCGTCTACAGCACCCGAATTATGTTCTTCACACTCCTAGGACAGCCCCGATTCAATCCCCTGAGCCCAATCAATGAGAACAACCCCTACCTTATCAACTCCATTAAACGTCTCTTAATTGGAAGCATTTTTGCAGGATACCTGATTTCCTATAATATCCCCCCAACAACCGTCCCGCAAATAACTATACCCCCCTATCTAAAACTAACAGCCCTCGCCGTAACCATCACAGGCTTCATCCTAGCATTAGAACTTAACCTCACGACTAAAAACCTAAAATTTAAATACCCTTCAAGCCTTTTTAAGTTTTCTAGCCTCCTGGGGTACTTTCCAATCGTAATGCACCGCCTCCCATCAACAATAAGCTTAACCATAGGCCAAAAATCCGCATCGATACTACTAGATATAATCTGACTAGAAAATGTATTACCAAAATCCATCTCCTACTTCCAAATAAAAATATCAACCATTGTATCTAATCAGAAAGGATTAGTTAAACTCTACTTCTTATCTTTTATAATCACCCTGACCCTCAGCTTACTCCTACTTAATTTCCACGTGTAACCTCCATGATCACCAACACACCAACAAATAAGGACCAGCCAGCAACAACTACCAGCCAAGTTCCATAGCTATACAGTGCTGCAATCCCCATGGCTTCTTCGCTAAAAAACCCTGAGTCACCTGTATCATAAACCACCCAATCGCCCGCACCATTAAACTTAAACACAACCTCAACCTCATCTTCTTTTAAAATATAGCAGGCAGTTAATAATTCTGCCAGAACCCCTGTAATAAACATTCCCAATACAGCCTTATTAGATGTCCACGCCTCAGGATAAGGCTCAGTGGCCATAGCTGTAGTATACCCAAATACCACAAGCATGCCCCCTAAATAAATTAAGAAAACCATTAAACCTAAGAACGACCCCCCAAAATTTAATACAATACCACAACCAACACCACCAGCCACAATCAAACCAAACCCGCCATAGATAGGAGAAGGCTTTGAAGAAAAACTTACAAAGCTCACCACGAAAATTGTACTTAAAATAAATACAATATATGTTATCATTATTCCCACATGGAATCTAACCATGACTAATGATATGAAAAACCATCGTTGTATTTCAACTATAAGAACCTAATGACCAACATTCGAAAATCACACCCCCTCATTAAAATTATCAATCACTCATTCATTGATTTACCTGCACCATCTAACATCTCCGCATGATGAAACTTTGGCTCCCTACTAGGAGTATGTTTAATCTTACAAATTCTCACCGGCCTCTTCCTGGCTATACACTACACATCAGACACAATGACTGCTTTCTCATCTGTGACCCATATCTGCCGTGACGTAAACTATGGCTGAGTTATCCGATATCTACATGCCAACGGAGCCTCCATATTTTTTATCTGCCTATACATGCACGTAGGACGAGGAATATATTACGGCTCCTACACCTTCTCAGAAACATGAAACATTGGGATCGTACTACTATTTACAGTCATAGCCACAGCCTTCATAGGATACGTCCTACCATGAGGCCAAATATCCTTCTGAGGGGCAACCGTAATTACCAACCTTCTATCAGCAATTCCATACATTGGAACCGACCTAGTAGAATGAATCTGAGGGGGCTTCTCAGTAGACAAAGCCACCCTAACACGATTCTTCGCCTTCCACTTCATTCTCCCATTCATCATCTCAGCCTTAGCAGCAGTCCACCTTCTATTTCTTCATGAAACAGGATCTAACAACCCCTCAGGAATAGTATCCGATTCAGACAAAATCCCGTTCCATCCATACTATACAATCAAAGACATTCTAGGCCTCCTAGTTCTAATTTTAACACTCATACTACTTGTCCTATTCTCCCCGGACCTACTAGGAGACCCCGACAACTACACCCCTGCCAATCCCCTAAATACCCCTCCCCATATCAAGCCTGAATGATACTTCCTATTTGCATACGCAATTCTCCGATCTATCCCCAACAAACTAGGAGGGGTCCTGGCCTTAGTGCTCTCTATCTTAATCCTAGCAATCGTCCCCATCCTTCACACTTCCAAGCAACGAGGAATAATATTCCGACCACTGGGCCAATGCCTGTTCTGATTCCTAGTAGCAGACCTTCTAACCCTAACATGAATTGGTGGCCAACCTGTAGAACACCCCTTTATTACCATCGGCCAACTAGCCTCCATCCTATACTTCTTCACCCTCCTAGTTTTAATGCCCATCTCAGGTATCATCGAAAACCACCTCCTTAAATGAAGAGTCTTTGTAGTATATAGAATACCCTGGTCTTGTAAACCAAAAAAGGAGAACACATCCTCCCTAAGACTTCAAGGAAGAAGCAACAGCCCCACCATCAGCACCCAAAGCTGAAATTCTTTCTTAAACTATTCCTTGGAGCTTAATCACCTGGCCTCGAGAAACCAGCAATCCTTGCTTGAACGTGTACCTCTTCTCGCTCCGGGCCCATTTCAACGTGGGGGTTTCTATAACGGAACTATATCTGGCATCTGGTTCTTACTTCAGGACCATAAGGTTCTTGAATCCAATCCTTCAACTTTCTCAAATAGGACATCTCGATGGGTTAGTGGCTAATCAGCCCATGATCACACATAACTGTGATGTCATGCATTTGGTATTTTTTAATTTTAGGGGGTCGAACTTGCTATGACTCAGCTATGACCTAAAGGTCCTGACTCAGTCAAATATAATGTAGCTGGGCTTATTCTCTATGCGGGGGTTCCACACGTACAACATACAAGGTGCTATTCAGTCAATGGTCACAGGACATATACGAGCTTAATCACCAAGCCTTGAGAAACCAGCAACCCTTGCCTGAACTTGTACCTCTTCTCGCACCGGGCCCATCTTAACCTGGGGGTTTCTGTCGTGAAACTATACCTGGCATCTGGTTCTTACCTCAGGGCCATCAAATTCTTGACTCCAATCCTTCAACCCTCTCAAATGGGACATCTCGATGGACTAATGACTAATCAGCCCATGATCACACATAACTGTGGTGTCATGTATTTGGTATTTTTTAATTTTTAGGGGGGGAACTTGCTATGACTCAGCTATGACCGTAAAGGTCTCGATGCAGTCAAATATCTTGTAGCTGGGCTTATTCTCTATGCGGGAAAGATAAATAAATAAATAAATAAATAAATAAATAAATAAATAA